AATTCGTGGAATTCGTTGAGAGTTAGAATAGATTCGTAGACCCGGTCGACTTATTCTCTTTAAATTTAAAATAGTTTTATAGGATTCTTTCTTATTTCGTCTATGTTTTAGGGTTAAAATCAAAAAATATTGATTGTTTTCACGATGTTTCCTTACGTTTTCGATAAAACCCTCCCGTAAAAGTATTTTAACAATGCTTTCGGTGATGTTAGTCGACCCTATCCGAACTGTTCCTTTTCTATTCATGTCGGCATTTCGTATAGAGGTTATTATATCAGCAATAGTGTCTTTCCCCATGATAAGTTAAAATTCCTTATTGTTCTATAATTTTGATATAATCAACATGTTCTTTTTCTTTTATTTATATTTTATATATTTTATATATAGATATAGACGAATTATATATTAATATATGAATTAAATTATTAATATTTTATTATTAAGGGTATATGCGTGATACACAATCGATTAATTAATTTTATTTCAATACCATTTTTTTAATCCTATGCTAACTATCGATATTTAGGTCTTATAAGACCTCAGGAGCTAATGAAACTATTTTAGTAAAGTTTAATTGTCTCAATTCCCGTGGGATCGCCCCAAAAACTCGAGTTCCTTTTGGATTCCCTTCTTGATCAATGACAACTGCGGCGTTGTCATCATATCGTATTATCGTCCCATTGTTACGTTTGAGTTCTTTACAAGTACGTACAATTACTGCTCTGATTACTTCTGATCTTTCTAGAGGAGTATTCGGTATTGCTTCCTTGATTACAGCAACAATAACGTCACCAATATGAGCATATCGGCGATTACTAGCTCCTATTATTCGAATACACATCAATTCTCGAGCCCCGCTGTTGTCTGCTACATTCAAATAGGTTTGTGGTTGAATCATATCATTTTTTTTGTATCTCTTCTTTTAATACAAAGGACGAAGTAAAAAAATATTGTTTGTCAAAAAAATAAAACCGATAATCTTTTTATCCTTAAATGTTATTTAGCTTTTTCATTCTATATTCCTATTCAGAAATAATGAATTGGGTTTTTATAGGCATTTTTGATGCCGCTATTGAAATAGCTTTTCTGGCTATATTTTCGGGTACACCACCCATTTCATAAAGAATTTTACCTGGTTTAACCACAGCTACCCAATACTCTGGGGATCCTTTCCCAGAACCCATACGCGTTTCCGCCGGTCTTACTGTAACTGGTTTGTCTGGAAATATACGTACCCAAATTTTTCCCCCACGTCGTACATTTCTTGACATTGCTCGTCGCCCCGCTTCTATTTGTCTAGATGTGATCCAAGCGGGTTCAAGTGTTTGAAGAGCATATCTGCCAAAACAAATACGATTCCCACGAGAAGATATTCCTTTTAGTCTTCCTCGATGTTGTTTACGAAATCTGGTTCTTTTTGGGTTATAGTTGATGGGTTTTTTCTAAATTAGAAATTCCATCTCTACTACAGAACTGAACGTGAGAGTTTCTTCTCATCCAGCTCCTCGCGAATAAAAGTACTAAAAAAGCTTTATTAAGATATAGATGTAGTTAATGATTAATCCTATTAATCATGGTCTTTTTTTTTTTGAAATTTCATCTGATCTCTTCTAAATTTGTGTATGTCTTTTTCAAAATGGAATCCAAGATGAATTCTATTTATATTTATTTAAAAATAACGTAATATCATTATCTCGAATGTCGTTTTTGTTATAGTTAGAATATAATATTTTAACCAAATCTTTATTTTCTTTTATCTTTTTATTACTTTTTTTATTTGAAAAAAAAATATATATATTCGCCGGCGAATATTTACTCTTTCAATATCTATTTAAGTTTGATGTTTATCCCACGAGGTCTCAGAATAAAAATCAGAATAGATAATAAAGTTTATGGTTTATTCCGCCATCCTGTCCAATGAATTACTAAGATTTATTTTTCAATTGAGTCCTATATATTCATGGGTTCCGTCGTTCCCATCGCCTCTTGATTAATCATTAGGCCCGAATTCTACAATGGAGCTCTTACCTGAAATTTTTAATTTCATTTTTTAATTTATTTTTGAGTCAATTTTCTCAGTTTTTATTGGCTCAAGGCTCTTAATTTTTTGTTTTCAGAACGAACAGATTTATTTAATTATTATGAATGAATCTGTATTCATGCTTTATTACATTGTTTTTATTACAGTGACCTCATAGACTTTCCAAATTGGAATAATAGATCATTAATATTCAAATTTTTTCTCTCTTTCTTTCATCCTTCCATTTATCCGCATACTTTTCGATTACCTTTGATAACTTATAATAATATTTCGTTATTCTTTTTTTTGTAAAAAAAATTCAGTTGCTACAATTATATGATCAGTCTATCATATCTTGACTTATTTTTTTTGGATCCAGATAATGTGAAGCAATGAGTTGCTTAGGTTATTTATTAATGCTATAGTTATTAGTTGCTCTTATAGGTAAGTTCTTTTTTATTTTTTCTTGGTCTAATCGAA